TGAACTTAGTGAACTAACCTCCATTGATGTATTGTTTCATCGAAATTCAAATCACGATGTAATTTTCTTGTTCCTGAATGGGCCCTTTCAATTCTTTTAGGTTCATGTTCTACTCCGGGTAAAGATCTGTCGGAATTCTATTTACACATATAGGGCAAATGATCTCAGTACCACTTCTTTTTTCTACGACTTCTTTTTTTTTTTATTCGTTTCATGCTTTCTCTCAGCTATTCAATGTATTCATCATACCATTATTCCATTGATTGGCAGTTTGAGATCATTCCTATAGTAAACATAAGAATGTTTATGATACAAGTAGTAATCGTACATATATTACCAATTTGGTATTTTCTGAACGGAGCCTGGATACTTTATTTTATCGGTCCAAGTCAACCATAAATTCTTCTAATTGATAATATGGATCCCAAATATAAATTGATCTAATTGCACTTCGCGCTCCGAATGATTGATGGTTCAATCAATATTTCTTAGGCAAAAGAGAGGATATCTCGAGCGGGAGAGAGAACGGGTAAATCCCATATGACCCAATATGTCTGACAAGTCGCACTATAAGTCAACCCAAGCTGCATCTTCCTCTCCAGGACTCCGAAAAGGCACTTTTGGAACACCAAGGGGCATTAAATGAATGAAAAAAAATGAGGTACTATACTTCACTTTAATATGGAAACGTAACAATGGGTTTGTTGTCTTCATAATTTTTTTTTTCTTTTTATTGTATTTTATACATATTAAACATAGATTGTAAGGCTCATAGAAAAAGATAGAATGAATAAAGAACCCATTTTAACGAATGGGGCGATCGTGTGAATGATAAACAAGTATCTATACATTCGTTCCCCAAAAAGGGCTCAATCCCCATTGCGTATTGGTACTTATCCGGTATAGAATAAATCTGCTTCTCTTTGTTCTTACGAACATAAATGTTCCCTTATTTTCAATAGGAACAGAATAAATATTAACCCTTTCTCATACAGAATCTACTGAAAAGATTAGGTACAGAGTATAGTCTTTTCCAATGCGATAAAGTTACATAGTTTCTATTTATTTTTGAAAAAGGGGTATTTCCATGGGTTTGCCTTGGTATCGTGTTCATACTGTCGTATTGAATGATCCCGGTCGATTGATTTCTGTCCATATAATGCATACAGCTCTAGTTTCTGGTTGGGCCGGTTCGATGGCTCTATACGAATTAGCGGTTTTTGATCCCTCTGACCCCGTTCTTGATCCAATGTGGAGACAAGGTATGTTCGTTATACCTTTCATGACTCGCTTAGGAATAACCAATTCATGGGGCGGTTGGAGTATTTCAGGAGGAACTATAACGAATCCGGGTATTTGGAGTTATGAAGGTGTGGCGGGGGCACATATTTTCTTTTCCGGATTGTGCTTCTTGGCAGCTATCTGGCATTGGGTCTATTGGGACCTAGCAATATTCTCTGATGAACGTACGGGAAAACCTTCTTTAGATTTGCCCAAGATCTTTGGAATTCATTTATTTCTCTCAGGGTTGGCTTGCTTTGGCTTTGGCGCATTTCATGTAACAGGCTTGTATGGTCCTGGAATATGGGTGTCCGATCCTTATGGGCTAACTGGAAAAGTGCAATCTGTAAATCCAGCGTGGGGTGCGGAAGGTTTTGATCCTTTTGTTCCGGGAGGAATAGCCTCTCATCATATTGCAGCGGGTACATTGGGCATATTAGCGGGCCTATTCCATCTTAGTGTCCGTCCGCCTCAACGGCTATACAAAGGATTACGTATGGGCAATATTGAAACTGTACTTTCCAGTAGTATCGCTGCTGTTTTTTTTGCAGCTTTCGTAGTTGCTGGAACTATGTGGTATGGTTCAGCAACTACCCCAATCGAATTATTTGGTCCCACTCGTTATCAGTGGGATCAGGGATACTTCCAGCAAGAAATATATCGAAGAGTTGGCGCCGGACTATCCGAGAATCTGAGTTTATCAGAAGCTTGGTCTAAAATTCCTGAAAAATTAGCTTTTTATGATTACATTGGTAATAATCCAGCAAAAGGGGGATTATTCAGAGCAGGCTCAATGGACAGCGGGGATGGCATAGCTGTTGGGTGGTTAGGACATCCCATCTTTAGAGATAAAGAAGGTCGCGAGCTTTTTGTACGTCGTATGCCTACTTTTTTTGAAACATTCCCGGTAGTTTTGGTAGATGGAGACGGGATTGTGAGAGCCGATGTTCCTTTTAGAAGGGCAGAATCGAAGTATAGTGTCGAACAAGTAGGTGTAACTGTGGAGTTCTATGGTGGGGAACTCAATGGAGTCAGTTATAGTGATCCCGCTACTGTGAAAAAATATGCTAGACGTGCCCAATTAGGTGAAATTTTTGAATTAGACCGGGCTACTTTGAAATCTGATGGTGTTTTTCGTAGTAGTCCGAGGGGTTGGTTCACTTTTGGGCATGCTACGTTTGCTTTACTCTTCTTTTTCGGACACATTTGGCATGGCGCTAGAACCTTGTTCAGAGATGTTTTTGCTGGTATTGATCCAGATTTGGATGCTCAAGTGGAATTTGGAGCATTCCAAAAACTGGGAGATCCAACTACAAGAAGACAAGTAGTCTGATACAATACTACTCTGGTATCTTTCGTCTCTATTTTATTTTGTTGATTTGACATAGATATCAGAGAAATCTTGACTTGAATCACCATCTTTTCTTTGATTTTTTTTCTTTCTAATGATCCCAAATAAATAGGTGTGGAAGCTATAATTGTAAACCGCGATCGAATCTATGGAAGCATTGGTTTATACATTCCTCTTAGTCTCGACTTTAGGAATCATTTTTTTCGCTATCTTTTTTCGAGAACCGCCTAAGGTTCCAACTAAAAAAATGAAATGATTTTTCATTATATCAATTGAAGTAATGAGCCTCCCAATATGGGTATGGGAGGCTCATTACTTCAACTAGTCCCCGTGTTCTTCGAATGGATCTCTTAATTGTTGAGAGGGTTGCCCAAAAGCGGTATATAAAGCGTACCCAGTAAAGCTTACAAGTAAACCAGATATGAAGATGGCGACTAGGGTTGCGGTTTCCATTTCTAGATAACTTCAAGATCACAATGGATCTACGATAAGATCGTTTATTTATTTATTTACAACTACAACGAAATGGTATACAAAGTCAACAGATCTTAAGCAATGATTAAATAGGATTTTTGGTATGGCTACACAAACTGTTGAGGGTAGTTCTAGATCTCGTCCAAGATCTACTAATGTAGGGGGTTTATTGAAACCATTGAATTCGGAATATGGTAAAGTAGCTCCGGGCTGGGGAACTACCCCACTTATGGGGGTCGCAATGGCTCTATTTGCGATATTCCTATCTATTATTTTAGAAATTTATAATTCTTCCGTTTTACTGGATGGAATTTTAATGAGTTAGCTTCATAGGAACTAGAAAGTTCTAGTTTTTCAATCAAACAAAAAATTACTTAAGACTCGGGTTTCTAGCCCATTCTGGTAGTTCGATCGTGGAAATTTTTTGTTTCGGTATTTCCGGAATATGAGTGTGTGACTTGTTATAATTGATCCTATTGATAATACAGAGAATGGTCTGTCATCTCTATCAAGATGATTCTACCTCGTCGGATATTTATTCTAATATCTGGAGCACAGAATATAAATATATGGAATAGATCAAGAAAAGAAATATTTGAACTATGATTCATACCTACTATTCAGTCAGACCTCGCGACCGGACTCAAAAAAACTTTGTTAAATAGGTATTTTCTAAATCAAACGATTTTTATTCCTTCAGACTGATTTTGATCGAAGGACAACTATTTCTCTAGATTTTATGGAGTCATTACATCCATTTATTGAATAAGTGATGATCAAAGGGTTCTGACTCAGAGAACCTTTGCGTTAGCTTGGGCTTTATTAAATCACCGTGGTTCTAGTATGAATCTGAGGTTTCAATTGATTCATAGGGTCTTAACAAGAGAATTCCTATCAAACAATAGTAAAACAAGAGTCAACCCACATTACGCACAAAAAAAAACAAATAAGAAATAAAAAAGAAATAGGGAATAGAAGATTCAAGAGGCCTGTAACAATTAACATAAAGAAAAGAAGGACAGAGGAGCCAACTTGATATTTTTGGCATTATCATCACAAAGAATAGATTCCGGATTTTTGTTATTTCGTATCTTCGGAGCAAATCCGAATATCGAATTAAGTAGCTAAGAAGTTTTGAACTTTCTATCTATTACATATCCGTTAAAACCCGTATTTGTGTGTTTCCGCTTGAGCCGTACGAGATGAAATTCTCATATACGGTTCTCAGAGGGGGAGTCTCTTTCCTTGGGTTACCTATCTCAATAAAGTATATGATTGGTTCGAGGAACGTCTCGAGATTCAGGCGATTGCAGATGATATAACTAGTAAATATGTTCCTCCTCATGTCAACATATTTTATTGTCTCGGGGGTATCACACTTACTTGTTTTTTAGTACAAGTAGCTACAGGTTTTGCTATGACTTTTTACTATCGTCCGACCGTTACAGAGGCTTTTTCCTCTGTTCAATACATAATGACCGAAGCCAACTTTGGTTGGTTAATCCGATCAGTTCATCGATGGTCAGCAAGTATGATGGTTCTAATGATGATCCTGCACGTATTTCGTGTGTATCTCACAGGTGGATTTAAAAAACCCCGCGAATTAACTTGGGTTACAGGTGTGATTCTGGGCGTATTGACTGCATCTTTTGGTGTAACTGGGTATTCCTTACCTTGGGACCAAATTGGTTATTGGGCAGTAAAAATCGTGACAGGAGTACCTGAAGCAATTCCTGTAATAGGATCGCCTTTGGTAGAGTTATTACGCGGAAGTACTAGTGTTGGCCAATCCACTCTGACCCGTTTTTATAGTTTACACACTTTTGTATTGCCTCTTCTTACTTCCGTATTTATGTTAATGCATTTCCCAATGATACGTAAGCAAGGTATTTCAGGTCCTTTATAGAGAAGACAGATCATAGATATTTGTAATTGATCATATATAATTTCGGTGAGGAACAATACTCTTGTATTTTATTGCTAAAAATATGGATTATTGAAAAAATAAGACATGTTATTTGGATACTTCTCTTCAACTCTGAAGTATTGTATACTTACTTGATACGAATAGTTGAAGTGGATTCTCCGAAGAGACGATGGATTATGGGAGTGTGCGACTTGAACTATTGATTGGGCCATGCAGATATATGATCCGCCACGTTGGAATTCGCAATCAAACGTGTTTCCGCATCCAACCACCACGTAAGTCCCCATACATAGCAGGGATAGGCCGGTTCGCTTGAGGATAATTTTTCTATGATCATACCCAAATCATATCATGCATGAATAGGCTCCGTAAGATCCCGTAGAATATCGAATAAGCGATGCGGCGTGATCCAATGTTCTATCTATTCCACTTAACTTATTTCTTTTATTTTATAGTATGGAAATGCATTCATTTCCTCTGCATCGATCCAGATCTATGAGACTATCGGAGTGAAATAGGGGATCTAAGGAAAAAAGGGGCTAGACTTTATTAGTAACAAGTAAATACTTTGTTTGTATGTAAGAAAATAAAAATGTTACGGGGATAAACACCAATCAAAAGACACGAGACAATCCAAAAAGCACTTGCTCATGATCAAATTTGTAAGCCTACTTGGATATTGAGCATTTACCTGTAAGAACGGAATTTTTTGCAATGAATAGTTGTAACTTTGGAAAATTGAATCTGAGAAATCTTTTCTTACATAGATTCATTATATATGTGTGGATATGTATGAAATATAGATTTTCTATGATCTATTTCTTTCATTCCTTTGATTCTTGCTCGAGCCGGATGATGAAAAATTATCATGTCCGATTCCTTCGGGGGATGGATCCATAAGAACTAAGAATTCACCTATCCCAATAACAAAGAAACCTGACTTGAATGATCCTGTATTAAGAGCTAAATTGGCTAAAGGCATGGGGCATAATTATTATGGAGAACCCGCATGGCCAAATGATCTTTTATATATTTTTCCAGTAGTTATTCTAGGTACTATTGCATGTAACGTAGGTTTAGCGGTTCTAGAACCTTCAATGATTGGTGAACCGGCGGATCCATTTGCAACGCCTTTGGAAATATTACCTGAATGGTACTTCTTTCCCGTATTTCAAATACTCCGCACAGTACCCAATAAGTTATTGGGTGTTCTTTTAATGGTTTCAGTACCAATTGGATTATTGACAGTACCCTTTTTGGAGAATGTCAATAAATTCCAAAATCCATTTCGTCGTCCAGTAGCTACAACAGTCTTTTTGATCGGTACCACAGTAGCTCTTTGGTTAGGTATTGGAGCAACATTACCTATTGATAAATCCCTAACTTTAGGTCTTTTTTAAATTGATTCCGCCGTGAAATATCACAACATAAGTATCTAGGGAATAGTCGCTTCAAAGTGAATCTTCCCTAGATACATTAATTTTATTATACTCCATTCCGAGTGTGGATCGTGCTCAAGATTAAAAACGAATTTTCTTATCTAAAAAAGATAAAAAAGAAAGATAACATTACAATGGATTTAAAATAAAAACTTATTTTTAGGTAAATAAATTGCGAAATGCTTCTTTAGGGTGTCCAATATCTGTTTTACATCTTCTATGCGAAAATATTCAATTCTCATAAGGTCCTCTTGACTGTTGCTCAAAAGGTCCAATAATGTATGTATATTGGACCTTTTGAGACAATTATAGGTCCTGGAAGGCAATTCTGATTGGTCAATAAAAATACATTGCAATGGAATTGCTTTTTGATTGTTTTTCTTTAGATTAGTTAATCTATCTTGAAAGGTAAAAGAGGGTAGAGTAAACCTGTTTTTATTTTCCTTGAAGTGAATGTACTCCTCCTCCGCCTGTAGAAAAGGAATAAATAAATCAATCAAATTACGAGAAGCTTCATAAAGTGCTTCCTTAGGAGTTAAACTTCCATTCGTCCATATTTCTAGAAAAAGTATCTCTTGTTTTTTATCCCCATTCCTATAAGAATAAATACTATGATTTGTATTTCGAACAGGCATGGATACAGCATCTATAGGATAACTTCCATCTTGAGAGTTATTTGTGGGTTTCATACGATATCCGCGATCTCTCTTGATTTGTAATCCAATACACAAATCAATGGGTTCCGTCAATTTAGCTATATGCTGTGTTGTGTCAACTATTTCCACAGAAGGCGGCGCGACGATATCCTGAGCGGTTACGCATCTAGGACCCCTGACACAAATGGATGCATCTCTAACTCCATAGAGATTACTTCTTAATACAATTTCTTTCAAATTTATTAAAATTTCATGTACTGATTCTTCAATACCAGCTATCGTAGAATATTCATGTGGTACCTTCTCAGATTTTGCGCGTGTGATACATGTTCCTTCTATTTCTCCTAGTAAAGCCCTTCGCATGGCAATACCTATGGTATCGGCTTGACCTTTCATAAGCGGGGACAGAATGAAACGACCATAATAAAGACACTTACTGTCTACTCTTGATTCAACACACTTCCACTGTAATGTTCGAGTGGATCCCACTACTTCTTCTCGAACCATACTAATATTATTATTTGATCAGATCATTAAATCATTTTTTTCTCTTGAAATCTGTTTAAGTCTTATTTCTACACACGTCTTTTTTTAGGAGGTCGACATCCATTATGTGGCATAGGTGTTACATCACGTACGAAACTTAATAGTATACCACTTCTACGAATGGCTCGTAATGCTCCATCTCTTCCGAGACCGGGGCCTTTTACCATAACTTCTGCTCGTTGCATACCCCGATCCACTACTGTATGAATAGCCATATAAGCCGCTTCTTGAGCAGCATAAGGTGTTCCTTTTCTTGGGCCTTTTAATTTAGAAGGACAAGAACCCGCGGAGGCCCAAGAAACCACCCGACCTCGTACATCTGTAACAGTTACAATGGTATTGTTGAAACTCGCTTGAACATGAATAACTCCTTTTGGTATTCTACGTCCATTTTTACGTGAACCAATTCTTGGTATGGGTTTTGTCATATTTTATTATCTCATAAATATGAGTCAGAAATATACAGAAATATACGGAGATATCTATCTCATGCTAAAACGGATCCTTTCTTTTTTTTTTACAAAAATCCTTCCTTTAGTTTATAAAGTTCTTTTTTAGAAAGATTACCCTTGTCTTTGTTTATGTCTCGGATTGGAACAAATAACTATAATCCGTCCACGCCTGCGGATCAGTCTACATTTTTCACAAATTTTACGAACAGAAGCCCTTATTTTCATATTTAGAATTCCTTACCTTAATTCTGAATCTACTCCTTGAAAAAAAAAAAATAATAATAATAAATTTATTGGTTTTGTAACGTCGAATTGTATCCCCACGAAAGGAATATTTAAAGCATCACCTAATCGTTCAAATCTTTCTTGCGAAGTCTATAAATTATATATACGTCCTCTGGTTGAATCATAAGGACTTACTTCGATTTTCACTCTATCTCCTGGTAGTATCCGTCGCCGGATCTTCCCTGAAACATACTCCAGAATTGGATCTTCATTATCTAAACAGACTTGGAACATGCCGTTTGGAGTTGATTCAGTAATTAAACCTTCATGAATCAATTTTTGTTCTTTCATTCCAGGTAACCCCCCTGAAGTATCAACTAATAAACTAATAGAGGAAGGGTTATATAACTAACTTTTCCTCTCTATTTCACAAATAAATGGAAAGGAAGTTAGAGATAAAATTAGGATACCCGAGGGGGAGGATCAACATATATAACACAAAAGTTCTCCCCCAATTCTTTCTAGTCGAGCTTCTCGATCTGTCATTATACCCCGAGAAGTAGAAAGAATTACAATCCCCATTCCGCCTAAAATCTTAGGAATTCGTTGATAGTTGGAATAGATTCGTAGACCGGGTCGGCTGATACGCTTGAAAATAGTTCTATATGTCCCTTTTCTAGTCCTTCTATGTCGCAGGGTTGAAACCAAGAAATATTTGTGACCTTCTTGATGTTTCCGAACGTTTTCAATAAAACCCTCTTGTAGAAGTATTTTCACAATGTTTTCGGCGATATTAGTAGATGCTATTCGAACCGTTCCTTTTTTATCCATGTCAGCATTTCTTATCGAAGTTATTATATTGGCAATAGTATCCTTACCCATGAAGAACTATAATTATTGTTACCTCCTAATTTTGATATAATCAACATGTTTTTTCTTTTTTTTATTTTCATTTATATATTATTCACATTTTTATAAAGTTTATAAAGTATATGCGTGAGACACAATCTATTAATTGATCTATTTCAGATACCCTACTAGATCCTAGTCTAATCCACTAGTATTTATAATACCTCGGGAGCTAATGAAACTATTTTAGTAAAATTAAACTGTCTCAATTCCTGAGCGATCGCACCAAAAACTCGAGTTCCTTTTGGATTTCCTTTTTGATCAATAACAACTGCGGCATTGTCATCATATCGTATTATCATACCGTCGTCACGTTTGAGTTCTTTACATGTACGTACAATTACAGCCCTAATTACTTCTGATCTTTCTAGAGGCATATTGGGTACTGCTTCTTTGATTACAGCAACAATAACGTCACCAATATGAGCATATCGGTGATTACCAGCTCCTATGATTCGAATACACATCAATTTTCGAGCTCCGCTGTTATCCGCTACATTCAAAAGGGTCTGAGGTTGAATCATATCATTTTTATTTTAATCTGTTATTTCAATACAAAGAATGAAGGAAAAAAAAAAAAAGAAATATTATCTGTCCAGAAATAAATAAACTTGCGTTTTTCATCCTCAATACCTTTTTGTCTACTTCTATACCCCTATCCTGCAATAATGAATTGAGTTTGTATAGGCATCTTGCACGCAGCTATTTCAATAGCTGCTCTGGCTACGGTTTCCGAGATT